CTTTTCCTTGATATCGAACATAATGCATGAAGGGATCCTTGAAGAACCATAGGGTCTTCTGAAAATAATTACGGCGCACTACTATAAGATGTTCTATTTTTCCATAGAAATGTGTTCGCTCAAGAAAAGCTCCAGAAGATGTTAATCGTAAATAAGAAGATTGTTTACGAAGAAAAACTAATACAAATTCGCATTCAGATACATAAGAATTATATGGGAACCGAAATAGTCTTTTATTTTCTTTTGAAAAAAAAAAAATAGAATTATTCGGAGTAATAAGACTATTCCAATTATGATATTCGTGAAGAAAGAATCGCAATAAATGTAAAGAAGGAACATCTTGGATCCAGCATTGAAGGATTTGAACCAAGATTTTCAGATGGATGGGATAAGGTATTAGTATATCTGACACATAATTTAAATGCGATAATTTGTCCTCCAAAAAGGGAAATATTGAATGAATAGATCGTAAATTCAAATTCTGAGATTTTGGTATTTTTTTTTCTTCGAGGGAAGATACTAATCGCAGCAAGAATGGAATTTCCACAATGACTGCAAAACCTTCCAATATCATCTGAGAATAAAAATGAAAATAAAAATAATTGTTGTACCCAACGAATCGATTTTGGTTAGAATCGTTAACCGAATAAATCAAATAATTCTGTTGATACATTCGAATAATTGAACGTTTCACAAGTACTGAACTAGATTTATTGTCATAACCAAAAATTTCCGTGGATTCGTAAAAAATCGAACCATTTAAACCACGATCATGAGCAAATGTGTAAATATACTCCTTAAAGAGAAGCGGATATAGAAAGTGTTGTTGCCGAGATCTATCTTTTTCTAAATATCCTTGTAATTCTTCCATTTACATTTCTACTTGAACCAGAGGCAGGACCCATTTCATTTTTGGGGTTATCAAATGATACATAGTGCAATATGGTCAGAACAGGGTATATATTATGTATATAATTACAGTAAGAAAAGAATATATATCCCACAAACAAAGGAAACAGGGGAGTCCAATCAACAGATCTTTTTCCTCTCCTTTTCTATCCAATTGGTTTATGTTCGTTATAATTACAAGAGGGTCAAAAATCCTTTATTTTTGCAACTCGATCGCTCTTTTGACTTTGGAATAAATTCTCTTTATCAGTATACTGTTTCTTCTACACATCCGTCTCCAATCCATAATAAAGAATAATTAGGATTCATTAAAAAAAAAAAAGAAAGAAAATCAATGGTCCACTCACAAAAGAACCCACCCTTTCCCGCATCAGGCACTAATCTATCTTTAACGTCTAATTAGATCGGGTAATCATTCAAATTAAGAACAAAAGCTCGTTGCTTTTTATTTCACCAGAATTAGAGCCATAGGGCTCTATCCATTTATTCACTAGACCCAACTGTAAATGTGAATTTTTTTTTTTCACTTCCAAAAAGAAAAAAAAAAGTTTGTAACGATCCGGTAAGGATAAACTCAAAGTTCTACTTTAATTAAATAATAAATTAAATAATTAATTAAATAATATAATAATAATAATAAAATAATATTTTATTACGACATGCTGTTTTTTCCATTCATTACCTTTGAGGATCAGTCGTGGTCTTATAGACTCTACCAATAGTCTGGACGAATCTGTTGCTTCATCCAAATGTGTAAAAGATCATAGTCGCACTTAAAAGCCGAGTACTCTACCGTTGAGTTAGCAACCCGAATAAAATAAATAGGATATGTAAATACGGTCAAAATAAAAAAATCAATTGAATTGCACTGCACGACCCCGTCAAAACATTGAACTAGAACAAATCGAAAAGAAAGATTTGTTGATCAATTAAAAACACCAAAATACCAAAATGGACAGATCAGATTAAACAACAACAGATTCCCAATAGAGATGTCAAAATTGTGACAAACCACTATTTTCTTTATCAATTTTCTTTTCTTTTTCGTTAAGAAAATACATCTTGTATGCCAGTAAATCCGGCAGGGCAAACCCATCATTTGACTGAAGTGAAGGAAAGAAAAAACCAATGTGGGGTGGAGATAAACGGATCTATTTATCTACGATCAAATTATATTTCTTCGATGCACCATTGTCAATATGAATCCAATGTTAAGAAAACAAATTTAAGTAAATCAAATAAGGACTTGTGTTGGATTGGCACAACATAAACATAAAATTTGGATGAAAAAAATACGAAAGAGGTAAAGTAAAGAAAAAATCTCGGGTTTATTCAATCAATAGAGGTACGATAAGCAAGATTAACCCCTTGTTTGTTGGTGGATTCCCGCAACAAACAAAACAAGAAAAAAAAGTAAATTAAGTATGAATACAGCAAGAAAAAGGCAAATTGTGTGTAAATAATTACACAAAGATAGATACTAGTTCCCCCCCCCCCTTTTTTTATTTATTAATTTTGTTTTTTTCCTTTAATTAACTCGAATCGAAGTTCTTTCTTGAAATAATTCCGCCTTCCTTAAAATATCACAAACAGTTCCCGTAGGTTGAGCACCTTTTTCAAGGAAATATAGAATAACAGGAACATTTAAATAAGTTTGATTCTTTATCGGGTCGTAAAAACCTACTTTTCTAAGATCTCTTCCTTCTCTTCGGGATCGAACATCAATTGCAACGATTCGGTAGATGGCTCATTGGAATAGATGTAAATAAACAATGCCCCCCCTAGAAACGTATGGGAGGTTTTCTCCTCATACGGCTCGAGAAAAAAGGATTCTAAATTTCTGTATATGTATATAATGGCAAATGGATCCATAAAATCATGAATTAGACTATGATTTGAGTCGTTTTTTTATTCTTCCTTACAGAAAAAAAGAAATCTCATTCGTACTCATAACTCAAGTTGGGTAATTCTGACAGAGTTCGAAGGGAAACCCTTAGACATTTATTGAGCCGTCTCTAACCTCTTTCGTTTGTCTCATCTCGAATCTATTTTTATTCCTCATTCTGATTCAATTGTTGAGACAATTGAAAATAGTGTTTACTTGTTCCGGAATCCTTTATCTTTGCTTTGTGAAATCATTGGGTTTAGACATTACTTCGGTGATCCTTACTCCTTTCAAAAGAGCAGCAACATACCTTTTTTGTTTTTTGTTATTCTATTTCTATAGTATAGAAATAGAATATGAACGGTGGATTCCCTTGTGATACACTTTTGATCGAAATAGTTTTACCAATTCTGAAAAATTTGACTTTTTATTTTTCAAACTTCTTTGATTTTTCGATTTTTTTAACCTTTCGATTTATATATTGAGGATATACTTACAAAGTTGGTCTAACTTATTGATAGTTACTAACCCTAGATTCTTCCCCCTGATAAACGAATCAATCCTTTCTGCTCGAGCTCCATCATGTACTATTTACTTACAACCTAACACAAATTAGGTTCCTAACAGAGCAGAACAAACTATGTCGAGCTAAGAACATCTTCATTCCCATAGAAAATGGTGGATGTAAGAATCCACAGCAGATCATGTCCTTCAAGTCGCACGTTGCTTTCTACCACATCGTTTCAAACGAAGTTTTACCATAACATTCCTCTAATTTTATTTCAAACCGGTATGTAATTGATTCAATATGGAATCATGAATAGTCATTGGCTCAACCGGTATGTGTATACCGGTATATAATAGTACATACTTTCTATCTATCTATCTATGGATAGATAAGTATTTATCCGGGGAAGGCTCGGCAAGGATCCAATTTATTTAACTCTATATTCTATCATATGAATGAAACATATTTCTAAAAAAGACGAATAAATAAGTTTGCTTAAGACTTATTTACATCTTAAAAAGATTGTTCGGGACGATCAATCATGAAGGATCCATTTTTCTCGAACAAATAAACTATAAACCTCAAAAGAAGAACCTTTAATATTAATAGATTTGCAATCCCGGAACAAAATCAATTATTAATAAAACTTTTTATTTTATACAATACGGATTTTGTTTTACTTCAGGTTCAAGAATTTTTCTTTTCCATCAATTTCATAAAGTCAAGTAGATGCAATATACGAATTTCCCCCCAATCGCTACATTACATTGATTTCCAATTATTCATTTGAACCGGATAAGATATAAGATGAACCAGATAAAATACAAAAAAATGGGGTCCAGATCAATTCGTTTTTACTATTTTTTTCCCACACCAGCTTTAGAAGTTTTAAGACCAGTGATGAAATTAGTACCAAAAATTCCCTACTCTTTAGTCTCCACATAGACTGTGGAATTGGGATACCCCATTTATTTACTTTAGGCTTTTTACCCTTGGTAAGGGAATAAAGAGGCCTTTCTTTCATTCACATTTCGATTCAGAATGCTTCATGTGAGAATTGACATTTCATAGATATGGGACATAAAGTTTCCATAAGTAACTAACTTTAAAATGAATATTGAGTAGTACGAACATATCCTGAATGTGAATGATAAACCCAGAATTTCTTTTTTGAATTAAAAAAAAAAAGATATTTATTTCCACCCACATTTGACACTTGATTACGTTTGTGAGAAACCAAATGAAAGAAAAAAATATGATTCTAAGAATCATTCTTAGAATTCAGAACAAAAGATTGTTCTCGTTAACAATTTTATGTTTCATGTGGGATACGATGTGATCCCATCTTTCGTTTCTGATGGAAACGATCTGGGACGGAAGGATTCGAACCTCCGAGTAACGGGACCAAAACCCGCTGCCTTACCGCTTGGCCACGCCCCATTTCGAATTTCTATTCGACACTAATAAACATTAATATTGGTATTGGTTATTCGTCAATTCCAACCCAATAAATAAATACATTGGGGATATATTGTTGCTAGGATTCAACACATGTAGATATAGAATCCAAAAAATTCATTGATCATTACAGGGAATTCAGTTAAGATATTGTATGAAAATGGAATTCCTTGTATTCTCATTTGAGAATGGAAGGAAAGATTTTTATTTGGGAGAGTTCGAAAAAAAAAAGAAAGATTTTTTGACTTGTCTTTTTTTTCCCTTATAAAAAAACTCAATCAGAATAAAATTATCTAATCTACAAGAACGAAATTTTGTTATGCTTAATATCTTTAGTTTAATCTGCATCTGTCTTAATTCTGTCTTTTATTCGAGTAGTTTTTTCTTCGCCAAATTGCCCGAAGCTTATGCCTTTTTAAATCCAATCGTAGATGTTATGCCTGTCATACCTGTACTTTTTTTTCTCTTAGCCTTTGTTTGGCAAGCTGCTGTAAGTTTTCGATGATTTAATACTCTGCTAAATTCATGATTTATTCGATAAATCAAAATTCGAAAAATTGATAAGACCAGATAAGTCTTACATTATGAACCCTCGATTCAAAAATAGAAATTCTTGTATATTGAATAACCGCAGCGATGAATTTTGATCAACTTATTTCCTCGTTTTGACCTTACAGTGAGCAAAGACTTTATTAGGTTGCCTACAATACCTAATTATTCATATGACAAGAAATTTTTGATAACGAAGGAATCAAAATCTTATTCCAAAGAAATTCGTGAAAATGACTTTCTTTTCAAAAAACACTTCATTTTTGGGGGGTGTCATGTCAAAACAAAATAGTGTATGTGGTAAAGTAAAAAATAAGTAACCTATTCCCTTTTTCAAAAAAAAAGAAGATCTTGGAGATTGTGTAATGCTTACTCTCAAATTATTCGTTTATACAGTAGTGATATTCTTTATTTCTCTCTTCATCTTCGGATTTTTATCTAATGATCCAGGGCGTAATCCTGGACGTGAGGAATAAAAAAAAGATATTTTTCGTTTTTCCTGCTTTTTCTAAATTTTTTTTTTTTTCTTATGATTTTATCTATTCCATACATTTACCTATGATAAAATCAAGGGATCGAAATTCCTTCGAATTCGAAAGTCTCAAGTAATAAGAAGAAGCGGAGAGAGAGGGATTCGAACCCTCGGTACGAATAACTCGTACAACGGATTAGCAATCCGCCGCTTTAGTCCACTCAGCCATCTCTCCCCATTCCCATCCCCGTTTAAAAATGGAAAATTTTTTATGTGATGTGACACGTGAAGTAAAGATTGATAAAAACCTTCGTTTTACTTTTTTATTTATCTATTTTTTTTTTTTTATATATTTTTTTTTATATATTCTTTTATTTATATTCTATTAAATTATATTCTTTATTTTTTATATTTATTTATAAATATAAATAAATTAAATAAATTTTTATTTTATATTTTATAATAAATAAAATAATATAATATATTTATTTATTATATTTTTTATAATAAAAAAAAAAAGATATAAGATAAAGATATATAAAATAAAGATATATAAAAAGAACAATAAAGCAATATATATCTATATATAGGATAAAAATATATATATATATAAATATAAGAAGAAATTTGATCAGGAATTCAATTTAGATAATGATTCGAAACGGATATCCCCAATAGAAAAATACCCTACTTCTTCCATTTTGTACGAAAGGTTTATTCCCCCGGCTTGGTTTAAGTACTGGCCGGGCCAGGCCAGTATTTCCATAGATAAAATGATTTAATAATGATTTGATATCAATCAAAAATACTTGTTGAAGTGTCATTTCTTATTATTAATACTTAATATTATATTAAGTATTAATCTTAATATTATTACTATATTTTTTTTTTTATTTTCTTTTTATTTTCTTTTTATCAATTTATTACTTACTGGAAAAAGAAACTGGAATAATAAACATATATATATATATATTTATTTATTATGTACATATATATGTACATATATTAAACAATAAAAAGTATTAAAATGAAAAATAAAAAAAAAATATCAAATATTAAACACACATATTTATTTATAAACGTAGTTATAATATAACTCATTTATTTGTTCAAGAGACAAGCTTTATTTGAACAATTGAGATCCAATTGACCCGAATTCTTAATTCATAAGTAAGATCTGGCAGTTGAAAGAGAAGTTGAAAAAAAAAAAAGAAACCATGTATGCAGATTTCATCCTTTCTATGATCCAGCTTCAATGATTCTTTCAGACCGGGACTGTCAGTAATGACTTCGTATCAAACGAAAAGAAAAGTATAATATAACTATAACTTTTTTTATGTTATTTAAGTAAGCTTTCTGCTCTTCGCCTATTTAAGTTAAGTCCCCGGCGGGACGAAGCGTCAACGCTAAAATTTTCATGATTCTGATGCTATCTTGATTGCGCCTCACTCTTTTGTTCGACAAATGGTCCATTCATATACAATAATAAATATGTAGCGGGTATAGTTTAGTGGTAAAAGTGTGATTCGTTCTATCAAAAACTTAAATAGTTAAGGGGTCTTTCAGTTTTTTTCATATTCCGATCAAAAACTTTATTTCTTAAAAAGGTTTAATCCTTTACCTCTCAATAGTATATTTGAGGAAGAATATACATTCTCACGATTTGTATCCAAAGGCCGATTAGAAATTGAATAAAAAAGATTGGATTATGGATATGGA